CTATTTGATTGATTACAATTTTAAATAATGGCCAATGTATATTAACAAAAATTAAACCAGTTTTATTTTAATAAATATTAATATTAATATATAATAATAATATAATATATAATAATATTAATATAATATAATAATAAATCTACCCTATTTAAAAGGGTAGATTTATATTTTAATAATATAATAAATAATAATATTAATATATAATAATAATATAATATATAATAATATTAATATAATATAATAATAATATTAATATATAATAATAATATAATATATAATAATATTAATATAATATAATAATAATATAATATTATTACCCCAATTAATAATATTGTATCATTACCACTACTAAATTTATTATTTTAGATTAAATTTAAGGGAATTAATTAAATAATAGGGGGGAATATCGTTTTAAATTGATCTTCCCTAAGTATATTATATTAAGTGGTATAATATTATTACCCCAATTAATAATATTGTATCATTACCACTACTAAATTTATTATTTTAGATTAAATTTAAGGGAATTAATTAAATAATAGGGGGGAATATCGTTTTAAATTGATCTTCCCTAAGTATATTATATTAAGTGGTATAATATTATTACCCCAATTAATAATATTGTATCATTACCACTACTAAATTTATTATTTTAGATTAAATTTAAGGGAATTAATTAAATAATAGGGGGGAATATCGTTTTAAATTGATCTTCCCTAAGTATATTATATTAAGTGGTATAATATTATTACCCCAATTAATAATATTGTATCATTACCACTACTAAATTTATTATTTTAGATTAAATTTAAGGGAATTAATTAAATAATAGGGGGGAATATCGTTTTAAATTGATCTTCCCTAAGTATATTATATTAAGTGGTATAATATTATTACCCCAATTAATAATATTGTATCATTACCACTACTAAATTTATTATTTTAGATTAAATTTAAGGGAATTAATTAAATAATAGGGGGGAATATCGTTTTAAATTGATCTTCCCTAAGTATATTATATTAAGTGGTATAATATTATTACCCCAATTAATAATATTGTATCATTACCACTACTAAATTTATTATTTTAGATTAAATTTAAGGGAATTAATTAAATAATAGGGGGGAATATCGTTTTAAATTGATCTTCCCTAAGTATATTATATTAAGTGGTATAATATTATTACCCCAATTAATAATATTGTATCATTACCACTACTAAATTTATTATTTTAGATTAAATTTAAGGGAATTAATTAAATAATAGGGGGGAATATCGTTTTAAATTGATCTTCCCTAAGTATATTATATTAAGTGGTATAATATTATTACCCCAATTAATAATATTGTATCATTACCACTACTAAATTTATTATTTTAGATTAAATTTAAGGGAATTAATTAAATAATAGGGGGGAATATCGTTTTAAATTGATCTTCCCTAAGTATATTATATTAAGTGGTATAATATTATTACCCCATTTTCTTTCTTTTTTTTTTTTTTTTTTTTTTTTTTTTTAAAAAAATAATATTATAATATTGCCGTATTAAATATATATCTTAAATCAATAAGTTTGATTCTAGCTTACATTATTAATTATTTTAAATTAATTATATGTTAAAATTTTAATTATTATTTTTGCAGTAATTTGATTTATTAATATTTTTGTTTTTATTTTGAAATTTAATTAAATTGGATTAAATTTTGTGCCAGCATTCGCGGTTATACAAATTTATTAAATTAATATTTTCGGTTATTTGTATTTAATTTTTTGTTGATTTAAATTTATACTTATTTAGGTGGAATTTATATTTATAATTAGTATCATTATTTATTTATATTAAGTTTAATTTTAAAACTAGGATTAGATACCCTATTATTTTTTATTTAAATTTTTCCCAGAATATTAATAGTTAAGTTCTATAAAACTCAAAGAATTTGGCGGTAATTTATCTTTTTAGAGGAACCTGTATTTTAATTGATACACCACAATAATTTTTACCTATATTTTATTTGTATACCGCTATATATTGGAGTGTTTTATAAAGAAATTTTCTATTATATTAATATTTTATGTTAGGTCAAGGTGCAGTTTTATTTAGGTAAATATGGGTTACATTATTTATATTTTTATTGGAAAATTAGTTTAAAATTATTATTAAAATAGGATTTATTAGTAATTTTAATTTATTAATTATTTTGAATTTAGCACTAAATTATGTACATATCGCCCGTCATTCTCAATGAAATGAGACAAGTCGTAACAAAGTAGTTTTACCGGAAGGTGAATCTAGAATGTTCAGATTGTAGCTTATATTAAAGCTTATTATTTACATTAATATGAAAATTAATTAATTTTATCTGATTTTTTATTATTAAATTAATTAATTTTAATGTTTTTTAGTATTTTTAGAAATAAAATTTATTTTTTTTACTGTTAAGTAAATTATATAAAAGATTAATAAAATTTATTAGTACCTTTTGTATCAGGGTTAATTTAATTTATTATTTATATTTTTTTCCCGAAAGGAGGGTATCTATATTATTTTTTTTTTTATTGTTAAATTAATATTAATTAATTTATTATGGTAGTTATATTCTATTCGCCCCTTTATTATATCTGGTTATTTAGGATTTCAATTTAATTGATAATTAATGTTAATTTTTCTTTAATACTTTATTAATTATATATAATTTGGGATAATCTTTTTTATTATTTAAAATTTATTAATATTAAATTAGTTTTTAATTTAAAATCTTTTATTTAGTTCTTAATAGATTATAATTTTATTTTATAATTTTTTTATATTTATATTGTTACTGAATTATTATAATAAATTTTTATTTATATTTATTAATGATTAAATTAGTATAAGTTATAATTATAATATAATTAATTCGACAAATTTAATCTTCAACTGTTTATCAAAAACATTTCTTTTAGATTTTAATTAAAAGTAAATTCTGCCCTATGATTAATAATTAAATGGCTGCAGTATTTTGACTGTGCAAAGGTAGCATAATAATTAGTCATTTAATTGTTGACTTGTATGAATGGATAAATGAGGGATTTATTTTTTTTATTATATTTTTAAAATTTTATTTTTAGGTAAAAAAGCTTAATTAATTTTTAGGGACGAAAAGACCCTATAGAACTTTATTATAATTAATATATTAAATTTTTAGTAAAATTATTATTACTATTTTTTTTATTTTTTTATTGGGGTGATAAATAAATTTTAACTTTATTTTAAATTTTCATTAATTTATGTTTTTTTTGATCCCTTATTTGGATTTTAAGTTATAGTTACCTTAGGGATAACAGCGTAATTTTAATGGGGAGTTCTTATTTATATTAAAGTTTGCGACCTCGATGTTGAATTAAGATAAATATGAGGGGTAGGTTTTTCATTTTTAAGTCTGTTCGACTTTTAAATTCTTACATGATTTGAGTTCAAACCGGTGTGAGCCAGGTTGGTTTCTATCTTAAAATTAAATTTCTTTATAGTACGAAAGGACCTGAAGGATCAATTTTATTTGTTAATTAATGAATTTTATTATTGATTTGGCAGATTAGTGCATTAAATTTAGAATTTAATAAAGTATTATTATACAATCAATTATTATTTTCTTGAGTTCAATTATTTTATTAATTATGGTTATAATTTCTGTTGGATTTTTTACTTTATTGGAACGTAAACTTTTGAGTTATATACAAATTCGTAAAGGTCCTAATAAGGTTGGATTTCTAGGATTACTACAACCTTTTAGAGATGGATTTAAATTATTTTTGAAAGAACATTGTTGACCTATAAACTCTAATATATTTATTTATTATATTTGCCCAATTTATAGATTAATTCAATCCTTGTTTATTTGATGTTTATTTCCTTACTATATTAATCTTATTGAATTTAATTATTCTATATTACTTTTTTTATGTATTTCTAGAATTGGAGTTTATGGTTTAATTGTTTGTGGTTGATCTTCAAATAGAATATATTCAATATTAGGTTGTATTCGTAGTGTATCACAAGCAATTTCATATGAGGTTTCTTTATCATTAATTCTACTTAGTTATTTTCTTTTAGTGGATAGATATAGTTTTGTTGATTTTTTAAAAATTCAGTCAAGTTGTTGGTTTATTTTTTTTTCAATTCCTATATTTTTTTGTTGATTTTCTTGCTGTTTGGCTGAAACTAATCGTTCACCATTTGATTTTTCTGAGGGGGAAAGTGAATTAGTATCTGGATTTAATATTGAATATGGTTCCGGCGGATTTGCACTTCTTTTTATTTCTGAATATTCTAGAATTATTTTTATATGTTTACTTACTAATGTAGTCTTTTTTGGTGGTGATTATATTTTTTTTACTTTTTATGTTAAACTTATTTTTTTTTGTTTTGTCTTTATTTGAGTTCGTTGTTCTTTACCTCGGTATCGATATGATAAACTAATATATTTGGCTTGAAAATGTTATTTACCCATAAGTTTAAATTATATTGTTTTTTTTGTTATAATTAAATCTATAATTTTTTATCATTTTTTTTTGTAAAGTTATTAAATTACTCTTTCTAATATTTTCAAAATATTTGCTTTATTAATATAAGCTAAATAACTAGTTTACTAATTTATCTCATATTTTAGTAATAATTGGGTCTGAAATAAAGTATATAAAATAAAATATAGTTAAGATTATTCCTGTTGATGTATATGGATCTTCAACAGGACGTGCCCCAATTCAAGTAAGTAAAATTACCACACAAACAAAAATTCAGAAATTTATTTGACTTAATGGGTAGAATATAATTCCTTTAAATTTTATTTTTATTGAAAATGGTATAATAAGTAAGATTACAATTGAAAGGAATAGGGCTATTACTCCCCCTAGTTTATTTGGAATTGATCGTAAGATTGCATAAGCAAATAAGAAATATCATTCTGGTTGAATATGAATTGGGGTTACTATAGGGTTTGCAGGGGTAAAATTATCTGGATCTGATAATATATAAGGTTCTAATATGTTTAATATAAGTAATGAAGTTAATACAATTATAAATCCAAGTAAATCCTTAATTGTAAAGTAAGGGTGAAATGGAATTTTATCAATATTTGAATTTATTCCAATAGGATTTCTAGATCCAGTTAAATGTAAGAAAAATAGGTGAATAATAACTAGTATAGAGACAATAAATGGTAGAAGGAAATGTAGTCTAAAAAATCGTGATAAAGTAGCATTGTCTACCGCAAATCCACCTCAAATTCAATTTACTAATATTAAACCAATATAAGGAATTGCTGATATTAAATTAGTAATTACTGTTGCACCTCAAAATGATATTTGGCCTCACGGTAGAACATATCCTAAAAATGCTGTTGCTATTGTTATTAATATAATTACTATCCCAACGATTCAGGTTAATTTATATTTATATGATCCGTAATATATACCTCGACCTGTGTGTAAATATATACAAATAAAAAATAATCTTGCTCCGTTTGAATGTAATGTTCGTATTAATCAACCATAATTAACGTTTCGTGTAATATGATTAACTCTATTAAAAGCTATCTCTACATTTGATGTATAATGTATTGATAATAAAATACCAGAAATTAATTGGATTATTAAACATATTCCTAAAAGAGAACCAAAGTTTCATCATGCAGATAAATTTATTGGTGCTGGTAAATCAATTAATGCATTATTAACAATTTTTAATAATTGATTTGATTTAAAAAGTGATTTCTTCATAATTTTTTGACCGTAGTGGTCCTTCATGATGTTTTACAATTTTTGAAACTACAATTATAGTTAGGAGTAAATATATTACTAGAATAATTGTCAATATTATTGATTTTTTATTATATAATTTAATTATTGAAAAATATTCTTCTGTTAAATTTGTTATATTTTGTAATTCATTGATTTGATTCTCATTAATTATTTCTTCTGTAATTATAATAATAATTATTAATATAATAGTTAAATTTAATTTTAATTTAAATTTTTCATTTGAAGCAATACTACTTATATAAGTAAATAAAATAAGCAATCCACCTACTATTATTAAAAATGTAATTATTGAGAATCATGATGAAATTATTATTTTATTTATTAATATTGTTATTAATAATGTTTGAATTAATAAAATTACACCCATGCTTAAAGGGTTTATTATAAATGGGATTATTGTTACTATTAAAGTTATTAATTTAATTAATATTATTTTAATTTCAGTATATAGTTTATAATAATATGGATTTTGGATATCTAAGGTATGTAATTTAATTACATTATACTGATATTTTAAAGGATATTACCTAAGTTTAGTTTACAAAACTAATATTTTTATTAAATTATTAAAACTAATGAATTTGTTTTTTTTTTGTTATTTATTTGTTTTTTCTTGTGTGTCTTTAATTTTTATTCGAAAACATTTACTCCTATGTTTATTAAGTTTAGAATTTATAGTATTATCACTTTTATTTTTGATTATAATTTTTTGTTTAATATATTTTAATTTAAATTTTTATTTATATATTTATATAATAACTTTTTATGTTTGTGAGGGTGTACTAGGCTTAAGTGTTTTAGTTAGAATAATTCGATTTCATGGTAATGATTATATAAATTCTCTTTTTTTATGATAAAATTTATTATTTATATATTTTTTATAATCCCCCTATTATTTTTTAATAAAATTTGATATTTAGTTCAGTTTTCATTTATAATATTAATTTTTATTTTTTGTATATGTAGTTGTAATTTATATTTTTCTAATATTTCTTATTATTTTGGCTTAGATTATATTTCCTATGGTTTGATTATTTTAAGTCTCTTAATTTCTTCTCTAATAATTTTTGCAAGATCAAGGATTTATTCTTTAAATAATAAGGATTTTTTTATTTTTATAAATTTGATTCTTTGTCTATGTTTAATTCTTGTTTTCAGTTTCTTAAATATGTTTATAATGTACATTTTTTTTGAATTTAGTTTAATTCCCCTAATAATTTTAATTTTTGGATGGGGATATCAACCTGAGCGTTTAATTTCTGGTTTATATTTATTTTTTTATACTTTATTTGCTTCACTACCACTTTTAATATTAATTTTATATATATATATTAATTATAAAAGTATATTTTTTGATATAAGTTACGGATATTCATATTCTTTTATTATTCATTTTTGTATAATTTTTGCTTTTTTAGTTAAATTACCTATATTTATATTACATTTTTGGTTACCAAAAGCTCATGTTGAAGCCCCAATTTCTGGTTCAATAATTTTAGCTGGTTTAATATTAAAGATTGGGGGTTATGGATTAATTCGATTTATATTTATTTATGAAAATATATTTTTTAAGTATAGTTTTTTATGATTTTCCTTATCAATTGTAGGTTCAATTTCTGTTAGTTTAATTTGTTTAATTCAGGGTGATGTAAAATGTTTAATTGCTTATTCCTCGGTAGCTCACATAGGGATAAGTCTTATAGGTTTATTAACTATAACAAAATTTGGTTTATATGGTTCATATTTAATAATATTGGGCCATGGTCTTTGTTCATCAGGTCTTTTTTGTTTAACAAATATTTCTTACGAACGTATATTAAGACGAAGTTTTATATTAAATAAGGGGTTTATAATTTATATACCTAGAATATGTATAATTTGATTTATATTTTGTTCATTTAATATAAGTTGTCCACCTAGTATTAATTTTATTAGAGAAATTTTTATTATAAATAGAATAATTTTTTATTGAAGAAATTCTATTTATTATGTTTTAATAATTTCATTTTTTGCTGCTTGTTTTAGATTTTATCTATTTAGATTTACACAACATGGAAAATTTCATTATATATATAGTTGTTTTGAATGTTCAGTTCGTGAATATATTTTAATAGTAGTTCATTTAGTGCCTTTAATTTTAGTTGTAATAATTTTATCAATATATTTTTGATAATTTAAGTATTTTATTAAAATAAAGAATTGTGATTTCTTAGATGACTAATGTCCTTAAGTTTTGAAAAATATTAATTTTTATTTTTATTGATTTATAATTATACTTTTAATATCAATAACCGCTTTTATTTTTGGTTTAATTTTTATATATTTGGATTATGTTATTTTATTTGAATGAAAAATTTTTGATTTAAATTCAGTTCCAATTTATTATGTAATTTTGTTAGACTGAATTTCATTGATTTTTAGATCAGTAGTTTTATTTATTTCATCTATAGTAATTTTATATAGTATTAATTATATTGGTATTTATAGTTATTCATCTAACCGGTTTCTTTTTTTAGTTATTTTATTTATTATAAGAATAATTTTAATAATTATAAGACCAAACTTAGTAAGTATTATATTAGGTTGAGATGGTCTAGGTTTAGTTTCTTATTGTCTTGTAATTTATTATAGATCAATAAGGAGATATTTGGCTGGATTAATTACTTGCTTAACTAATCGTTTGGGTGATATTGGGTTACTTATTTCTATTTGTTGAATTATATCTTATGGTAGATGACATTTTATTTATTATGAGAGTTTTTATAATAATTATATTTATCATATAGTTATTATTTCCTGTTTTACTAAAAGTGCTCAAATTCCTTTTTCATGTTGGTTACCAGCTGCAATAGCGGCTCCTACCCCAGTTTCCTCGTTAGTACACTCCTCTACACTTGTTACTGCAGGAGTTTATTTATTAATTCGTTTTTATAATAGATTCAATTTTAGAAATTATTTATTTTTATTTATTAGAATAATAACTATAATTTTTTCTTCATTATGTGCTAGCTATGAATTTGATTTAAAAAAAATTATTGCTTTATCTACGTTAAGACAATTAGGATTGATAATAAGATCTTTATTTTTTGGAATAGTTGATTTATCTTTTTTTCATCTATTAACTCATGCAATATTTAAGTCTTTACTATTTCTTTGTTCTGGTATTTTTATTTTTTATATAAATGATAATCAAGACATTCGTATAATGGGGTCTGTTTGTATTTTTATACCATTTACAAGAGCCTGTTTTAATATTTCTAGACTTACTCTTTGTGGTATTCCTTTTTTATCAGGTTTTTATTCTAAGGATTTTATAATTGAAAATATATCATTTAATAGATTAAATTTTGTTGTTTTCTTAATATTTTATTTTTCTTTAGGCTTGACTGCCTGTTATAGATCTCGTTTATTTTATTATTCAATAATTTGTAATTTTAATTTTATTAGATATAATTTTGTTAATGATAATTTTAGATTAATAAAAATTAGTATTTTTATCTTAACATTTTTTTCTATTTTTACTGGTGGTATATTAATATGATTTATAAATTTTGATATAACTTATATTGTTTTACCTTTAAAAATTAAAATAATATCTTTAATTATTGTAATTTTGGGTTTATGATTTGGTTTAGAATTTTGTAATTTCAATTATATATTTATATTAAATTACTATTTATTTAATAGTTATATATGATTTATATTTGGTTATTCATTTTTTATATATAAATTAGTATATAAATCATCTATATTAAATTCCTACCAAGTTTCTTCTTGGGGTGAATATTATGGTGGTTATGGATTTTCTTTTTATTTATTAAAATTTTCTAATTTTATTCAGTATTATTCTTTAAATAATTTAAAGATCTTTTTAATTTCATTTTTCATATGATTTATTTATATAATTTATTTTAATAGCTTATATTTAGAGCATAATATTGAAGATATTAATGAGAATTATTTTCTTAAAATAATTTATAAGTTAAAATATAACTATTTCTTTAATGAAAATAAAGTGTTTTTATAAACTATATAAATATAAGAAGTAAACGGAATTTAACCGCTTTAAAAATTAGTTAGCAGCTATTTCTTTTCTTAACTTCTTTTAATTGGAATATAATATTCAATATTCTTATTAACAATAAGATACCTCAGATTTTTGGCTTCAATTAAAGTAAGGAGAATAATTATTCTCTATATTTTAGGTCGAAACTAAATGTATTATTTACTTCTTACTAAGATTAGCTATTTTAGCACTTCTTGATTGCAAATCAAGTATTATAATTAAATATAATCCTATATTAAACTGTTCAATTTAATATACCATTATATCATTCATGAAATAACCCTAAAATTAAAATTAATACAAATAGTGTAGATGTTAATAGTCAGTATATTAATATTGATGATTTTATTGTAAAAATTATTGGAATAATAATAATAATTTCAATATCAAAAATTAAAAAAATAACTGCAATTAAAAAAAAATGAATTGAAAATGGTAATCGTTTATATGATATAGGGTTAAAACCACATTCAAATGGTGTTGATTTTTGTAAATCAATAATAGATTTTTTTCTTACAGTTATAATTAATAATGAAATTAACATAACTAATAAAATAATAATCGTCATAAATAATAATAATTTATTAATTATTCATTTTAAATATTTAAACCTTCAAGTTGGAAGCTTGCTATACTTTTTATAATAAAAGAATATTTACCCCACCAATAAACTGTAATATATAAGAAAAGTCAAACAACATCTACAAAATGTCAATATCAAGCTGATGCTTCAAATCCTACATGATGATCTCTGGAGAAATGTAAATTAATTATTCGAATTAATGATACAATAATAAAAATTGTTCCAATTATTACATGAATACCATGAAACCCAGTTCTTATAAAAAATGTTCTTCCATAAATTGAATCTGAAATGCAAAATGGGGATTCAATATATTCATATATTTGTAAAATTGAAAAATAAATTCCTAAATAAATAGTTAGTATTGTACTTTGAATTATTTGATTGTAATTTTTATTAATAATTGCATTATGAGCCCAAGTTATTGTGATTCCTGATGATAATAAAATTATTGTATTAAGTATTGGAATATTTATAGGGTCAAATGTTTTAATACCTATTGGTGGTCAATTTAAACCAATTTCTATTGTAGGAGCAAGTCTTCTATGAAAAAATGCTCAAAAAAAAGAAGAAAAAAATAATACTTCTGAAATGATAAACAAAATTATTCCTAACTTTATTCTTGTTACAACTTTTTTGGTATGAAGTCCTTGAAAAGTTGATTCTCGGATGACGTCTCGTCATCATTGAATTATTGTTAAAATAATAATTAAAAATCCTAATATAAATAAGTTTATATTAATTTTATGAAATCATATAACTATACCGGAAGTAATAGTTATTACTCCAATGGATCCTGTAATAGGTCAAGGACTATTATTAACTAAATGAAATGGGTGATTATTCATTTAAACTTCTCTGGAATATAAGTTAGTTAATGTTATGAATACATAAGATTGAATCAATGCAACAGCTGTTTCAAATAGTATTAAAATAATGAATAAAATTATACATGAAATTATTAATATTATACTACTTATATTATTTCCTAACAATGATATAAGTAAATGTCCTGCAATTATATTCGCTGTTAATCGAACGGCTAATGACCCAGGTCGAATTAAATTTCTAATAGTTTCAATTAATACCATAAATGGTATTAAAATGGATGGAGTTCCAATTGGAACTAGATGTATAAATATATGGTTTGTATTGTTTATTCAACCATAAATTATAAATCCTATTCATATAGGTAAAGCTAATGAAATTGAAAAAACCAAATGAGATGAAGCAGTAAAAATGTAAGGAAGTAGTCCTATAATATTGTTAAACAAAATAATAGTGAATATTCTTAATATAATTAATCTTATTCCTTTATATTTTATTAAAGAAATTAATTCAATATGTAGTTTTATTAATATAATATTAAATAAAATTGTATTTTTATTTTTTAAAAACCAAAAATTTTTTGGAAATATAAAAATAAAAATTATGATTCTAATTCAATTTAATGAAAATAGTCCTGTACAAGGGTCAAAAACAGAAAATAGATTACTTATCATTTTCAATTTATTTGAATAGTTTTATCCTTTTTTATTTTTATTGACTTTCTTATAATATTAAAATATAAAATGGATATTATTAATGAGAATGAGAATACAAATGTAATTATTAGAAATGTTCATCATATTGGGGCTATTTGTGGCAAAAAGAATTATTAATTATAATTTTTTTAACTTGACAAATTAATGTTTTTTCATAAACTAAATTCTTCATTAAGGATATTTGCTAAATTATCATTATTTGGTTTAAGAGACCAATACTTGCTTTTAAGTGTCTTAATGAATATTTATTCAGTCATGAGATAAATGATTTTAAATTAACTCTTTCTATAACAATTGGTATAAATCTGTGATTTGCCCCACAGATCTCTGAACATTGACCAAAGTATAAACCAGGACGATTTATTATAATTCCCCCTTGATTAATACGTCCTGGAGAAGCATCAATTTTAATTCCTAGAGATGGAATTGTTCATGAATGAATTACATCAGTAGATGTTACTAAAATTCGAGTACTAATATTGTATGGTAATGTAATTCGATTATCTGTATCGAGTAATCGAAATTCATTTAATTCTAATTCATTTGTTGGTTTTATATAAGAGTCAAATTCAATTTTTTTGAAATCTGAATATTCATAAGATCAAAATCATTGGTGTCCAACAGCTTTAATTGTAATTAATGGGTTATTAATTTCTTCTAGAAGATATAAAATTCGGAGAGATGGGAGAGCAATAAAAATTAATAAAAATGCTGGTATAATAGTTCAAATTAATTCAATTATTTGACCTTCTAAAAGAAGTCGATTAATAAATTTATTAATAAAAAGTGTAGTTATTATATAACTAACAATTACTGTAATTATAATAATAATTATTATAGTGTGATCATGAAATATGATTAGTTGTTCTATAATTGGCGATACAGCATCTTGAAAGGATAAAATTATTCATGATGAAATTTCTAATAAAATAATAATATTTATAAATGAAGCTTAAATTCAATGCACTAATCTGCCATATCAGACTATTTAATTATTAAAGGAAGTTCATAATAAGAATGTTCTTCTGGTGGTATTTTTTGTAATCATTCTATTGATGATAAATTATTATTCGCAAATAATGCAATTCGTTTTGAAATTATTCTTTCTCAAATAATAAAAACTATAATTAATACTCTAATTAATGAAATTAATCTCCCAATTGAAGAAATAGTATTTCATAATGTATAAAAATCTGAATAATCAGAATATCGTCGAGGTAACCCTCTTAACCCTAGAAAATGTTGTGGGAAAAATGTTAAATTAACCCCTAAAAATATTGTTAAAAATTGTATTTTTAATCATTTTGGATTTATTGTTAAACCTGTAAACAATGGGTATCATTGAATAAACCCTGCTATAATAGCAAAAACTGCTCCTATAGATAATACATAATGAAAGTGAGCTACAACATAATAAGTGTCATGTAAAATTACATCAATTGATGAATTTGACAAAATAATACCAGTTAATCCACCTATTCTAAAAAGAAATACAAATCCAGACGATCATATTATTGAAATTCTAATTTTAGTAGAAACCCCATGTATTGTTGCTATTCAACTAAATACTTTAATTCCAGTTGGTACTGCAATAATTATAGTAGCTGATGTAAAATATGCTCGAGTATCTACATCTATTCCAACTGTAAATATATGATGAGCTCATACTACAAACCCCAATAAACCAATTGAAAGCATAGCATATACTATACCAATATATCCAAATGACTCATTTTTTCCACTCTCCTGAGTAATAATATGTGAAATTAAACCAAATCCTGGAAGAATAAGAATGTAAACTTCAGGATGCCCAAAAAATCAAAATAAATGTTGATATAAAATAGGGTCTCCCCCTCCTGAAGGGTCAAAAAATCTAGTATTAATGTTTCGATCAGTCAATAGTATTGTAATAGCCCCTGCTAATACAGGTAGAGATAAAAGTAATAATAATGCAGTAATTACAACTGATCAAACAAATAAAGGAGTACAATCTAAATTTATACCAGTTCTTCGTATATTTAATACAGTTGTAATAAAATTTACTGCACCAAGAATTGATGAAATACCAGCTAAATGTAAAGAAAAAATTGTTAAATCTACTCTAGCCCCTGAATGAGCAATATTAGATGATAGTGGTGGATAAACTGTTCATCCTGTCCCTGCCCCCATTTCAACAGTTCTTCTAATTAAGAGTAAAACTAATGATGGGGGTAATAGTCAAAATCTTATATTGTTTATTCGAGGGAACGCTATATCAGGAGCACCAATTATAAGTGGTAAAAGTCAATTTCCAAATCCACCAATTATAATTGGTATAACTATAAAAAAAATTATAATAAATGCATGTGATGTTACAATAACATTATAAAGTTGATCATTATTAATAAATGGTCCTGGTTGAGCTAGCTCAACACGAATAATTATTCTAAGCATTATACCAATTATACCCGATCAAATACCAAAAATAAAATATATTGTTCCAATATCTTTATGATTAGTTGAAAATAATCATTTATTCATTTTTATTAAGGTGTCTGATTAAAGTAATAAATTGTAAATTTATTTAAGAATTAACTATTCCCTTAATATAAAATCTTATAGTTTAATTTAAAACATTAAATTGCAAATTTAATATTGATCCTTATCTAAGATTTACTTATAATTAGTATATTTAACTTTGAAGGTTAATAGTTTAAATAACTTAAAATCTTAGATTAAAGATTTAATAAAAATTATTATGGATAGAATTAAAATATTAATTAAAGTAAGAATAATTGTTGAATATGTTAATGACAATAAATTTCATTTTATTAAAATTGAGCTAATTATAATTGATATATAAGTACATCGAATATAGTAAAATATTACAATTAATGATGTTACTAATATAATTGTTAAAATTATTATTTGACTATTAATAATTATAAACTCAAATAATATTAACTTACTTAGAAAACCTAATATTGGGGGGACTCCCCCAAAGGATATTATTATTAATCAAAAACAAATTTTAGTTTTTAAATCAAATTCATTAATTATAATTTGATTTATATAATAAATGTTTATTTTTATAATTATCATAATAATACAAACTAATATGAATATATAAATTAATATGTATATTAACCATAGTGATATTTCATTAATACAAGAACAAGTAAACCCCAAATTGTAAATTGATGAATAAGCTAAAATTTTTCGTATAGAATTCTGGTTAATACCTAAAGTTGCCCCAACCACTAAAGATATTATAACTGGAATTCATATAACTACATTAATATAGGATAAAATTATTAATGGTGAAATTTTTATAAATGTTAATAAAATAAAAATAGATTCATAATTAATTCCATCTACAATACTTAAAACTCAATTGTGAAATGGAGCTATCCCAATTTTTAATAATAAAGAAATACTTATAATAAAAATACTAGGTTTAATTATTATTATTAAAAATAATAAACCAAATATTAAAATAGATGATCTTATTCTTTGAATAATAAAATATTTTATTATTGATTCAGATCTTAATGAATTTGATCTAATTATTAAAGGTAAAAATGAAATTAATCTAATTTCTAACCCTGATCATATTATTATTCAATTATTAGAACAAATACAAACTATAATCCCAATAATTATAGTAGTATTGAATAACAATTTTGTTGAATTTATAATAATTAAAAAGAAGAAGAATTTACTTCTATATCTAGGGTATGAACCTAATAGCTTAAGTTAGCTTATCTTTTTTTTTGTATAAATTAGTGTATGATGCACATAAATTTTTGAAGTTTAAAGAAAAGTTTAATTCTTATATTTATAATAAGAACAATAAATGCATAATTTATTCTATCAAAATAATCCTTTTTTTCAGGCATCTTATT